CTGATAGGGTTACTGTTAGGCGTACGCCTAGGGCTAGTGGGCGGATGAGTAGACTCGTTGTTTCAATTAGGATGAGGGCTGGGATTAGTGGGGTTGGAGTGCCTTCTGGCAGGAGGTGTCCTAGTGAGGCGGAGGGTTGATTTCGTAATCCTGTCAGGAGGGTGGCTAGTCACAGGGGGAAAGCTAGGGCTAGGTTTATAGATAGTTGAGTGGTGGGGGTAAAGGTATAGGGTAGTAAGCCTAAGAGGTTGATGAGAAGGAGGAAGATTATGAGGGATGTGAGGATTAAGGCTCATTTGTGCCCCTTTTTGTTGAGGGGTATTATCAGTTGTTTTGTGACTAGGTTGATGAATCATAGTTGTAGGGTGGATAGTCGGTTAGTAATTCATCGGTTGTCTAGGGTTGGAAGTAGAAGGGCTGGGAATGTTATTGAGATGAGAATTAGGGGGATTCCTAGGAATGATGGGCTTGAAAATTGGTCGAAGAAGGTTACGTTCATGGTCAGGTTCAAGGGGTGGTGCTTGGGGTAGTGGGTGTTTTGTTGGAGGGTGGGTTTATTGATACGAAGGATAAGATTTTAGGTTGGATAATTAGGGAGAGGGTTATTCATGAAATGATCATGATAAAAAATCAGGGGTTGGGGTTTAGTTGGGGCATATCATTAAGGAGGGGGAGGGTCCCTCTTTCTTTAGCTTAAAAGGCTAATGCTGGTTCATAGCTTCTTAATGATTAGGATGATGTTAGAGAAGATCAGCTTTCGAAATTGGCGAGTGGGGTGGATTCTACTACGATTGGTATGAAGCTGTGGTTAGCTCCGCAGATTTCTGAGCACTGTCCGTAGAAAACACCTGGTCGGGAGGCTAGGAAGGAGGTTTGGTTGAGGCGTCCTGGGACTGCGTCTGTTTTTACGCCTAGGCTAGGAACAGCTCATGAGTGGAGGACGTCGTCGGCGGTGACAATGACTCGGATGGTAGAGTCTATGGGGACTACAACACGGTGGTCAACTTCTAGCAGGCGGAAGTGACCTAGGGGTAGGTCTGCTGTTGGGATTATGTAAGAGTCGAATGTTAAGTCTTTGAGGTCGGTGTATTCGTAGGTTCAGTATCATTGGTGGCCGATGGCTTTTAGGGTGAGGTCTGGTTCGTTGATTTCGTCTATCATATAGAGGATTCGTAGGGAGGGTAGGGCGAGTGTAATTAGGACTATGGCTGGAAGAATGGTTCAGACAATTTCGATTACTTGCGCATTGACTGTGTTTGATGATAGTTTTCCTGTGAGTGTGTTGGTTAGTAGGTACAGGACTAGGCTGCAAATTGCTAGTGCAATCATTAAAGCGTGGTCGTGGAATCCTATAAGTTCTTCTATAATGGGTGAGGCGGCGTCTTGGAAATTAAGTTGTGAGTGGTTGGCCATGTTTGAGAGATGTGCTGGGTTTTCACCTGCGATTTAGTCTTGACAAGGCTATGTAATTGTTTTACTAACATCTCTATGAGAAAGAAGCATAGGTGGTATATGCGGTTGGCTTGAAACCAACATATGGGGGTTCGACTCCTTCCTTTCTTGGACTTGAACGAAGGCGGGTTCTTCGAAGGTGTGGAATGGTGGTGGGCAACCGTGGATTCATTCGACGTTAGTGCTTGTTAGTTCTGGTTGCAGGACTTTACGTTTTGATGCGAAGGCTTCTCAGATGATGAACACTAGTATGATTACGGCTGTTAGGGAGATGAGCGAGCCTACAGAGGAGATAGTGTTTCATAGTGTGTAGGCATCTGGGTAGTCTGAGTATCGGCGAGGCATACCGGCTAGGCCTAGGAAGTGTTGGGGGAAGAAGGTTAGGTTAACTCCTACGAATATTACGCCGAAGTGTGTTTTGGCTCATGTTGAGTGTAGAGTGTAACCAGTAAATAGGGGGAATCAGTGAGTGAAGCCTGCTAGGATGGCAAACACTGCTCCTATGGAGAGTACGTAGTGAAAGTGGGCTACTACGTAGTAGGTGTCGTGTAGGGCGATGTCTAATGAGGAGTTTGCTAGTACAATTCCTGTTAGTCCGCCAACGGTGAATAGGAAGATGAATCCTAGGGCTCATAGTATTGGGGGGTCTCATTTGATTGTGCCTCCGTGGAGTGTGGCTAGTCAGCTGAATACTTTAATGCCAGTTGGAATGGCAATGATTATAGTGGCGGATGTAAAGTATGCTCGGGTGTCAACATCCATTCCTACTGTAAACATGTGGTGGGCTCATACAATGAAGCCTAGGAATCCAATGGATAGCATGGCTCATACTATTCCTATGTAGCCGAATGGCTCTTTTTTACCTGCGTAGTATGTTACGACATGAGAGATAATTCCGAATCCTGGGAGAATTAAGATGTAGACTTCTGGGTGGCCGAAAAATCAGAAAAGATGTTGATATAGGATTGGGTCTCCTCCACCAGCAGGGTCGAAGAATGTGGTGTTGAGGTTACGGTCTGTGAGGAGTATTGTGATTCCTGCAGCAAGAACGGGGAGGGATAGGAGTAGTAGGACTGCGGTGATTAGGACTGATCAGACGAATAGGGGAGTTTGGTATTGTGAAAGGGCAGGAGGTTTTATGTTAATTGCTGTTGTGATGAAGTTGATTGCTCCTAGGATTGAAGAGATACCTGCTAGGTGGAGGGAGAAAATTGCAAGGTCGACTGAGGCTCCGGCGTGGGCTAAATTGCCGGCCAGTGGGGGGTATACTGTTCAGCCCGTACCGACTCCTGCTTCGACTGTAGAAGACGCTAGAAGGAGAAGGAAGGATGGGGGGAGTAGTCAGAAGCTTATGTTGTTTATTCGTGGGAATGCTATGTCTGGGGCTCCGATTATTAGGGGGACTAGTCAGTTTCCGAAACCTCCGATTATAATTGGTATAACTATGAAGAAGATTATTACGAAAGCATGGGCTGTGACAACTACGTTGTAGACTTGATCGTCTCCCAGGAGGGCCCCAGGTTGACCTAGTTCTGCTCGGATGAGTAGGCTTAGGGCGGTACCTACTATTCCGGCTCATGCACCGAAAATTAGGTAGAGGGTTCCAATATCTTTGTGGTTGGTCGAGAATAGTCATCGGGTGATGAATGTCATAGGTAAGATGGCTGAGTGTGTAAGCGTTAGGCTGTAGTCCTTTTTACAGAGGTTCAATTCCTCTTCTTATCGGCTCTGTAGTGAAATTCATAGTGAGTTGCAAGCTCATTGATGTACATTGAATATGTACCGGGGCCTTAGGTAGAAGCCTGTTGGTTAGGGCATATAGCTGTTAACTATAAAGTCGTGGGATCAAAGCCCATCTACCTAGATAGATTGGAAGGTCCTAGCTTAATTAAAGTACCTGAGTTGCATTTAGGGGATGCAGGGTAGTATCCTGCGGACTTTAGCAGAAACTAAGAGGGTCTAACTCTTGTTTAAGGCTTTGAAGGCCTTCGGTTTATGTAATCCTAAGTTTCTTAGATGAGGGTGAGGATTATGGGGGAGATGGGTAGAAGCATGACGGATATGCTGGCTAGGATGCTGATTGTGATGTTGATTGGTTTGCCAGTGCGTCATTGTTTTATGTGGTTTGTAGTGTGTGGGGGGAGTGTGATTGTTGCGCAGTATGCAAGGCGAAGGTAGAAGAACAGGCTTAGTAGGGAGAGAAGAGAGATAAGTGTAGCTGTCAGGGCTATATCTTGTTTAGTCAGTTCTTGGATGATGAGTCATTTGGGTAGGAAGCCTGTTAGGGGAGGGAGTCCTGCAAGGGAAAGTAGAATTAGGAGTAGCATTGCGTTTAAGGGTGGGGTCTTAGTTCATGCGGTCATTAGGGTGGATAGTTTTAGTACTTTGGTTGCATTTAAAGCAAGGAAGACGGCTGCGGTTATCATGGTGTATAAGTAGAAGTTGAGGAGGGTGAGTTTGGGGTTGTAGATGATGATGGCTGTTATTCAGCCTAAATGGGAGATAGAGGAGAAAGCAAGAATTTTTCGGATTTGTGTTTGGTTAAGCCCCATTCACCCTCCTAGGGCTGTTGAAAGGATGGCCAGGGTAGTTAAAAGGGAGGGGTTTAGTGAGGGAGAGGTTATGTAGAGTAGTGCAAGTGGGGGGAGTTTTATGAGGGTGGATAGGAGGAGGCCGGTGGTGAGGGGGGAGCCTTGAAGTACTTCTGGGAATCAGAAATGGAAAGGTACTAGTCCTAGTTTCATTGCGATTGCTGAGGTGAGAATCAAGCAGGATGTTGGGTGAGTAAGTTGGGTGATGTCTCACTGTCCTGTCTGCCATGCATTGGTTATGCTGGAGAATAGGACAAGGGCGGAGGCAGCTGCTTGAGTTAGGAAGTATTTAGTAGCGGCCTCGATGGCTCGTGGGTGATGGGATTTTGAGATTAGGGGGAGGACGGCGAGTGTGTTGATTTCGAGGCCAGCTCAGGCTGTGATTCAGTGGTTGCTTGAAAGGGTGATGGTTGTTCCTAGGAGTAGGCTGGTGATGAAAATTAGGTTTGCTTGGGGACTCATTAGCAGGGGAAGGAGTTGAACCATCATTTTCGGGGTATGGGCCCGATAGCTTGTTTAGCTGACCCTACTAGAAAGTAATATAAAGGAAGTATGGAGGGTTTTGATTCCTCCAGTGTAGGTTCGATTCCTGCCTCTCTAAGTGGGGAGGAAATGAGAGGACTGGTATACCTCTATGTTCACTTTATCATAGTGACCCTTGGTGTTCAGGCACATTTCCAGGAGGGTCTTATATAAGGAGGCAGGCCCGCGTAGCAGATTGGTATGCTGACGTGTCAGAGGCATAGGGCTAGTGTGAGTGGTAGGAAGTTTTTTCAGAGTAGATGCATTAATTGGTCATATCGGAATCGAGGATAGGAAGCACGGATTCATAAAAAGCCTGCTGATAAGAGTAGGACTTTTGTGGCTAGGATAACGGGGAATAGTTCTTGAGGGGGGTTGAGGAAGCTTGGGTTGAAGAATAGGATTGTGGTTAGGGTATTTATGAGCATGATGTTAGCGTATTCGGCTAGGAAGAAGAGGGCGAAAGGACCTGCTGCATATTCTACATTAAATCCTGATACGAGTTCTGATTCTCCTTCTGTCAGGTCGAAGGGGGCACGGTTGGTTTCGGCAAGTGTAGAGACGTATCATATTATGGCTAGGGGTCAGCAGGAGAAGATAAGGTACAGGGGTTCTTGGGTAACTGCTAGGGTGCTGAGAGTGTAGTTGCCGCTGAGGAGGACTACGGACAGCAGAATAATGGCCAGGGTGACCTCATATGAGATTGTTTGGGCTACTGCCCGTAGTGCTCCGATTAGGGCGTATTTTGAGTTGGAGGCTCAACCTGATCATAAGATGGAGTATACTGCTAGACTGGACATAGCTAGTAAGAAGAGTAAGCCCAGGTTAAGGTCTGCTAGAGAGAATGGGAGGGGCAATGGGGTTCAGATTGAAATTGCTAGGAGCAGGGCTAAGATTGGGGTTGCGATGAATAGGATTGGGGAGGATGTTGATGGTCGAATGGGTTCCTTAATGAATAGTTTTACTCCGTCTGCTAGGGGTTGTAGGAGTCCGAAAGGGCCAACGACGTTTGGTCCTTTTCGGCCTTGTATGTAGCTTAGGATCTTGCGTTCTACCAGTGTAAGGAAAGCTACTGCGATTAAGATTGGGAGGGCGTAGGAGAGGGCTATGACTAGGTTGATTAAGAGGGGGTAGTTTGCCATGGGAGGAGAAGTGTTTAAGTAAGCTAGGGAGAGGATTTGAACCTCTGAGTTAAAGGACTTAAGCCTTTTGCATTTTCCGAGCTCTGCCACGCTAGCTGGTCCTTTTCTTGGACGTGGTGTGGTATGATAGCCTTTTGTATTTTAGTTGGTTTCATTACTTAAGGCGAAGGCTTGCTTGTGGTATTGGCCTCACTTTTCCTATCCTTTCGTACTGGGAAGAGTTCATCATAGATAGAAACCGACCTGGATTACTCCGGTCTGAACTCAGATCACGTAGGACTGTTAATCGTTGAACAAACGAACCCTTAGTAGCGGCTGCACCACTAGGATGTCCTGATCCAACATCGAGGTCGTAAACCTCCTCGTCGATACGGACTCTCGGAGGAGATTGCGCTGTTATCCCTGGGGTAGCTTGGTCCATTGATCAATTGTATTGGGTCTGGGTGCTATTAGCACGTTGAGGGGTTGCTCTCAGTCTAGAGGGATGGTCTAATTTTTGGAGGTTTTGTTTTGCTCCAAGGTCGCCCCAACCGAAAAACGCAGACCAGTAGCTTATGTGTCAGTGAACCCGGTGGGTGAGTATGTGATTTAAGGTGGTTGCTGGTTTTGAAGTTCCACAGGGTCTTCTCGTCTTATGGGTTTATCCCTGCTTTTGTACAGGGAGATCAATTTCACCGATTGCCTGTAAGAGACAGTTAAGACCTCGTTTAGCCATTCATACTAGTCTCGATTTATGGGACAATTGATTGCGCTACCTTTGCACGGTTAGGATACCGCGGCCGTTGAACTCGAGTCACCGGGCAGGCATCACCTTCAATACTTGTTTTGGGTTTGCTGAAGGCTATGTTTTTGGTAAACAGTCGGGCCTTGACGGGTTTGCCTAGTTCCTTTTACAGGTTTTAATCTTTCTTAATGGACGCTCCTCTGTCGGGTTAACAAGATATTTAATACTGTGCTTGTTTGATTTATCGTATATTGGGGGTTTGTTAATAATGTATGGATGTAAGCTTGCGTCGTAGAGGGAGGACCCTGGTTACTCATTCTAGCATTAATTCTCCTATTTGATTATAGGTTAGCCTGTTAATGGGGAGGGAGTCATAAAGTTATTATATTTTTTGGTTTGGAGCTTTAACGCACTCTTTGTTGATGGCTGCTTGAGGGCCCACAGTATGGTTGAGGTAGTTATTTATCCGCTCGTAGAGATTGTATTCTTTTTTAAAGGAGCTGTACCTCCTTTAAATAGCCCTTAATTCGCTTCATTAGGGTTTATGGATTTCCTTGGAGGAGAATTAAGAGTGAACTTAGATTCGTTTCACAGGCAACCAGCTATCACCCAGCTCGATTGGCTTTTCACCTCTACTAACAAGTCATCCCACTCTTTTGCCACAGAGACGGGTTCGCTCATGATAGCTGCTCGTGAGTAGCTCGCTTGGGTTTCGGGATGGCAAACTTAAATTCATTTTGCTTGGTTTTTCTTGCTAGACCATGATGCAAAAGGTACAAGGGTTGATCTTTGCTGTTTTTAGCTTAGGTTTCATTGCTATTTCATCTTTCCCTTACGGTACGTGGTCTCTATCGCGCCAATGGTGTCTTTTCTATCGCCTATACTGGGACTAGTAAATGCTTTAGTTGGGTTGTGGGGAGTAGCTTTGTTATTCCAGGTCATGTCGTTTGGGCTAGAGTTTGGCATCAAGACGATCTGGGGTTAGCAGACATTTTTCAGGTGTAAGCTGAATGCTTTGGTTTAAGCTACGTCTTGGTAATCTAAGTGCACCTTCCGGTACACTTACCTTGTTACGACTTACCTCATCTTTGGCTGAGTAGCTTATTAATTTNAGGGGGGGGGGGGGNNCCTGCGAGGAGGGTGACGGGCGGTGTGTACGTGCCCCAGGGCCGGCTTAAAGAGGGCTCGATTGTCCCACTTTACTGCTAAATCCGCCTTCCAGGGGTTATTTCATACCCCTTTGCCGTTATGTTCTAGCTTAGAAATGTAGCCCATTGCTACCATTCCATAGGCTATATTGCTACCATTCCATAGGCTATACCTTGACCTGTCTTGTTAGCGTGGTGGGGCTGTTGCGCTCACTGTTGGGCCTTCAGGGGAGGTGGGCTGGCGACGGCGGTATGTAGGCTGTTTTGGCAAGGAATGGTCAGGTGTAGCGTGGATTATCGATTACAGAACAGGCTCCTCTAGGTGGGTTTGGGGCACCGCCAAGTCCTTAGAGTTTTAAGCGTTGGTGCTCGTAGTTCTCGGGCGGATGCTTTAGTAGGTGTAAGCATCAAGATTTAGGGCCAGGCATAGTGGGGTATCTAATCCCAGTTTGGGCCCTGGCTTTCGTGGAGTTCAATTAATCGTTGTCCTAAGATCTTCTTTGGTAGGAGGCCTTATTGGCATCTTGGGCTTATGACAGCTCAGTTGCTTTTTAATCTTAGTTACTTGGATAGCATGTGACCACTCTTTACGCCGTTATAAAGTTAATTTGGGTCTCCTGTATGACCGCGGTGGCTGGCACAGGATTTACCAACCCTAGATTTGCTATGGCTAAGTCAAGTTTACACTCATTGCTTAATATTAACTACTGCTGAATACCCGTGGGGGTGTGGCAATTGCAAGGCGTCTTGGGCTGCGGTTATGGCGAGCCTGATACCCGCTCCTATCTTCCTATTTAAGGGGTCCAGGGCATCTACACTGGAGCGCGGATACTTGCATGTATATACCTAGCAAAAACTAACAGTAAGGTTAGGACTAAGTCTTTTGTCCTTGGGTGTGTGTGGCAGCCATCTTGACATCTTCAGTGTCATGCTTTTATATAAGCTACAAGGACGAGGGAAGGATGGGGTTGATGGTTTGGTGTTATGGTTTGTATTTTTGTTTGAGTTTTTTTNGGGGGGGGGGGGGAAAGGAGTTTTGTAGTTGTTTTTAGGTATATTTAAGAATGGTTGTTGGGGAAAAAAATGATGGTTGGTCGTTGTTTTTGATAGTAGAAAATATAGAGGAAGGTTAATTGAAAACGTTTATGATTAGTGGTTTGAAATAGGTAGGAAAATATGGTTTAATTATTTGATAAAATTTTTTAAAAATGTCAAGATAAAAAAAATGAATGCGTAAAATGGAATTTAAATACTAGTTCCTAGAGAATGATAAAATAATCAATATGTCCGGCAACCATTACACTATCTGTTGACCAGAGGTAGGTAGCGCGCCCTCCATGAATGGGGTCAAAGTGCATCAGTGCCAAGTTTGCGACGACCTTATCCGTCAGACCATGACATTCTGGGTGTTAGGGGATTCATATGTTCGGCGGTCATGTGATGGACATGTCAAGAGGAAGATATCACCTGCGGTGCACTTGAGGGGCTTATTGAAGAGACGCTAAGAAAAAACAAGTGTAAGAGGTCGGTATGCCGAAAAGATGAGAGTAGGGAGGAGTATTCAACCGACCACTTGTATCTGTGAAGAGCAAGGGAGAAGGAGTTATGGCGTTGTATGTTCCTGAAGTTACAACCAATAGCGCAAAAGAGCAAGAGTAGGCTAGTTATGCGCCTGAGGGCAATAACCTAAATCACCCATAACGTTGAGTAGCTCGGTTCTCGTGAGAAGCGCGATCAATAGATAACCATGCTCTCTGGCTTGGGAGTGCTTGAAGGCTGTTGGAGATGGACATTACCTAGGAGGTGGGCGAATCCTGTAGACTAGGGGAATTCAAAGGTGTACTGGGACGTTAGTCGTTTACGAGGTTGGGTGTTGTGCACATTAGGTGAATCCTTGGATGTATGGGTAACGCTTGCGGCTTGGCTGTAGGTAGGAGCATCTGGGCTCTATGGTACCTGAGGCAAGAATGTTCCTGGTGGGGGTACTGGCCGAATAGGACCCGTTTTGGAGATAATGTTTGGGCTTTTGGAGGGGAGGGATGACGTATGACGTTGGCTATCCTACATTTCATTGACTGTCTGATGGGGCAGAGAGTGTGATGCATTATATACATACCCTTAAAGCAAGAAGAAATGTGCTGGGGGGGAAAGGGGGGGGGTGGGGGATGGAGACATATTTAGGC